ATTCCTAAGATAACACGTAATTAGTCTCCGTTCTATTAATTGAATTGCAATTAAACTCGGCCCACCCTTTTATTTCTATTTATACTACTACTAAAATAAAAGGGTGGGCCGACTACAAATATTCTATTGCACGTATTTTGGATAATAAATACATATTTTATATCTCTAGATATCGCAGATTTGTCTTCAAAAATCTAAGACTCAAGTGTTTCTATTGTTGTCTTGGATCCACAATGAAACCTATGGATCCTTCGGATTGGTCTATTCTTTCGAAGTATCATAAACCTTTCGACCCATCCTGCATTTTGTCTTTTTTGTTCCATGTTGTAATAGAACCAAAAATTCTTACTTTAGTTATTAGACGAGATTTTAGGAAAAGATTCTTTCTAGGTTCTAGGAAAGAAAAAATCTTTCTTTTTTGTTGTTCGATGCGAAGACACAGGAAAAAACTCTTTATCATTCTGTTTCGAATGAAAGGAATTTGATCCTATTCATATCATAGTGAAGTCTTACCCCCAGATTCCCACAAAAAAAAAGAAAAGAGAATCCTTTTTCACACTTCTTGTTAGTAGTGATTGTTTAGTCGGATAAGAACTAATAGCTAATTGGAATATATGTCAATATATTCAAATTCACGATAGAATAATTGACATATATACAAATGGACAATAGAATACTTGACAAAGATTCGAATTGAGGATATGGTCAATTGATCTTGACAAAGATTTGAATTGACAATATAATAATAATTGAATCTTGACAAAGATTCGAATTGACCGTATAATAATAATTGAATCTTGACAAAGATTCGAATTGAGGATATGATCAATTCCAATTGATACTGCTTGACGGGGATTCGAATTGACGGTATACTGAAGAATTAAGGAATTATGTATAATAGTCCCAATGACTATAACTACGATTCCACATTTCCACAGCAAAGTGAGAAGTTTCGGTATACTGAAGAATTAAGCAATTATGTATCACAGTGCCAATCACTATAACTAGACTTCCATACTTAAACTTACGTTTCCATACTTAACTTACGTTTCCACATCAAAGTGAGCTATAACTATTCATCATTTTACAGGAAGGGAGTCTTATTTTATGACCATTCAATGTAAAGAATTAACAAGCGAGTTTGAAGTTATAAGAAAATCGGCGGACAATCTTTTGACTATTGAAAATAGTACTGAAGATTCGAGTAGTAGGGCTGAAAACCTTAATAAAGGTCTTGAAATCGGGGGGGACACTGGTGATTTGACTAGATCTAACGATCTCGATTCAAGTCAAAAATATCGACATTTGTGGGTTCTATGCGAAAATTGTTATAACTTAAATTATAAGCAAGTTGTAAAATTAAAAATTTGTGAATCTTGCGAATATCACTTGAAAATGAGTAGTTCAGAAAGAATCGAAAGTTCGATTGATTCCGACACCTGGGATTCTATGGACGAAAATTTGGTGTCTCGCGATCTCGAGGAGGAGCTTCGAGATTTTCTTAGTCAAAAAGAAGAAGAAGAAAAGAAAAAGAATTGGAAGCCAATAAAGCACATTCTAACGGAAATTGATTGTCTGATTCGCCTAATCGCGGACTTGTATTTGGAGTCGATTCAAAAAGTACTTGGGGATATGTGGATCGAAAGACTGAGAAGTGACCTATTATATGCAGTTTTACAGAAGTTGCGAAAAAAGAAAAATGAATATATGAAAATTATTATAGATTATCATTTTGATCGGTCCAAATGGTTGATGTGGAATGAGGATTTTTCTGATATCATCAGGGATTTGAAGTTCATAAATCAGCTACCGAAGTTGGGGTTGGAGTGGGCGGCTCGTGGATTGGATGAGGATGAAATCGCGGAGCAACTTTATTTGGTTTCGGGTACATTCAATTCATCTAGGTTTATTGAGGAAGAACCTTATTTGGATTCGGATAAATCCAATTCGGATGAATTGCATTCGGATGAATTGAATTCAGATGAATTGGATTTGGATGAATTGAATTCAGATGAATTGGATTCGGATAAATCCAATTCGAATGAATTGCATTCGGATGAATTGCATTCGGATAAATCCAATTCGGATGAATTGCATTCGGATGAATTGCATTCGGATGAATTGCATTCAGATGAATTGGATTCGGATGAATTCAATGAGGAACCTTATGAAGATTATATTGATTCTTATCAAACAAAGACGGGATTAACGGAGGCTGTTCAAACAGGCATAGGTCGACTAAATGATATTCCTGTAGCAATTGGGGTTATGGATTTTGAGTTTATCGGAGGTAGTATGGGATCCTTAGTTGGGGATAAAATCACCCGTTTAATTGAGTACGCTACCAACCAATCTCTACCTCTTATTATAGTGTGTGCTTCGGGGGGGGCACGCATGCAAGAAGGGAGTTTGAGCTTGATGCAAATGGCCAAAATATCCTCTGCCTTATATGATTTTCAATCAAAGGAAAAGTTATTTTTTGTACCAATTCTTTCATCCCCTACTACCGGTGGGGTAACGGCTAGTTTTGGCATGTTGGGAGATATCATTATTGCCGAACCCAACGCCTACATTGCATTTGCGGGTAAAAGAGTAATTGAAGAACTCTTGAAGATAACAGTACCGGAAGGTTCACAAGAGACTGAAAATTTATTCGAGAAGGGCTTATTCGACCTAATCGTACCGCGTAATCTTTTAAAAACCGTTCTTAGTGAATTATTGCAGTTCCACGGCTTCTTTCCTTTGAAGTCAAATTCTACTCACCTAGAGTACGCTAAGTTCAACTAGTTGATTTAATTAGTGGATTTGTAGGAAACAAGTAGTTAGCTTATCAGAATTGAAGTAAAAAAGAAATAAAAAATTGTCATACATATCTTTCACGAATAAGTCCATCTATTTAGTTCTTAATTTCTTGGACTTATTCTATTTCTATATATCCGCTTTAGATACTTATATCTCTACTACGAATTTAAAAATTCGTAATAATTAGAATTAAGAGTTTTAATTATTAGAAATCTAAAATATTCAAAAAAAATAAATAACAGGTGCAAATAGTCAATCGAGGTACTCCATTTTATGACAACTTTCCATTTTCCCTCTATTTTTGTGCCTTTAGTAGGCTTAGTATTTCCGGCACTTGCAATGGCTTCTTTATTTCTTCATGTTCAAAAAAACAAGATTGTTTAGATCCGGGGGTTCATCCTTTTTTTGGAAACTAAGATTTGGAGCATAACACAGATCTTTTTGGGGGAATATAGGGTCTAAAATATTTTTTCTGCCGAAAAAGTTCTTATGTCTGCAGAAAATGATCTATAGGTAGATGAATTCTAGCTAGTTTCAAATAGATCAGGATCATTTGATGATTAAAATGTGTAAAGTTGGTGGATTTAGGTGTATATCGATATGTATATTTGGATCATATGTATGGGGGGTATGTTATTATTATTTTAGATTGAACCAATTTCATGAATTATTCCTTACTACTACTACTTATAAATAAATGGTTCATCTCAAACTAGTACTAGTTCACATCAAACTAGTACTAGTTTCTGAGAGTTCCTTCGTAAACAGCAAAGGAAAGTTAAAATAATTTGGGGTATTCTCCCAAATTTCAATAATTTCAATAAAATAAAATAAACTATGAGTTGGCGATCAGAACATGTATGGATAGAAGTTAGAACAGGATCTCGAAAACTAAGTAATTTTTTCTGGGCCCTTGTCGTTTTTTTAGGTTCATTAGGATTCTTAGTGGTTGGAACTTCTAGTTATCTTGGTAAAAATTTGATATCTTTTTTTCCGTCTCAGCAAATCCTTTTTTTTCCACAAGGGATCGTGATGTCTTTCTACGGGATTGCGGGTCTCTTTATTAGTTCTTATTTGTGGTGCACAATTTCCTTGAATGTAGGTAGTGGTTATGATCGATTCGATAGAAAGAAAGGAAGGGGTTGTATTTTTCGTTGGGGATTCCCTGGAAAAAACCGTCGCATATTCCTTCGATTCCGTCTAAAGGATATTCAATCCATTAGACTAGAAGTCAAAGAGGGTATTTCTGCTCGCTGTATCCTTTTTCTAAATATTAGAGGCCGGGGGACTATTCCGTTGACCCGGGCTGATGAGAATTTGACTCCACGACAAATGGAAGAAAAAGCCGCGGAATTGGCCCTTTTCTTGCGCGTACCAATTGAAATCTTTTGAGAAAAAAAAAAAAGAATTTGGCTGAAGAAGGAATGCTTTCTCAGCAAGAGGAAAAAATACAAGAATCTTTTTTCTATAATCTATAAGATAACTTAACTGAAGTTTCACCTGAACGTTTAGTCGAGTTAAAGCCGGCCTATATTCTCTGGAATAACTATAAAACAAAACTCTTTTTTCTTATTTCTTCATTTTTCTTATTTCTTCATTTGAATTTGAATCGAAGTCTTAGTCTATTTCTGTATTCTCTCTAGATATTGAAACAAAATCACAAAAAATAGATTTGATACCTTGTCTAGAACTCACGTGTGAAAAAACTATTAGATCACAGAGAGTCAACGGGGTTCATTAACAATTCACAGATGAAAAATGGCAAAAAAGAAAACACCTACCCCCCTTTTGTATCTTGCATCTATAGTCTTTTTGCCTTGGGGGATTTCTCTCTCATTTATGAAAAGTATGGAATCTTGGATTACTAATTGGTCGAATACTGGTCAATCCGAAATTTTTTGGAATGATATTCAAAAAAAAAATCTTCTAGAAAAGTTCATAGAATTAGAAGAAATCCTGCTCTTAGACGAAATTTTCAAGGAATACTCGGAGACACATCTACAAAAGCTTTCTATAGGAATCCAAAAAGAAACGATTCAATTAATCACGATACACAACGAAGATCGTATCCATATGATTTTCCACTTATCAACAAATATAATCTGTTTTGTTATTCTAAGCGGCTATTCTATTTTAGGTAATGAAGAACTTGTTATTCTTAACTCTTGGACTCAGGAATTCCTATATAACTTAAGTGATACAATAAAAGCTTTTTTGATTCTTTTAATAACGGATTTATGTATCGGATTTCATTCACCCCACGGGTGGGAGCTAATGATTAGTTCTGTCTACAAAGATTTTGGATTTGTTCATAATGATCAAATTATATCTGGTCTTGTTTCCACCTTTCCGGTTATTCTGGATACTATTTTTAAATATTGGATTTTCCGTTATTTAAATCGTGTATCTCCGTCACTGGTAGTTATTTATCATTCAATGAATGATTGACAAATGATCCACCAATAGTAATCTCTAATCCAAAAACATTCTATCCGGTGGATTTTCCATCCCAGAGTATTTCAGTAAAATTCTAGAAAATAGCAGAATCGTGGATAGGGCCCTGTACTAGCGACCTATCCCAACTTATTGTAGAAATTTTCGGATCAATGATTAGACTATGCAAACTCAAAATACTTTTGCTTGGATAAAGGAACAGATTTCTCGATCTATTTCCGTATCGCTCATGATATATATCATCACCCATACGTCGATTGCAAGTGCATATCCCATTTTTGCACAGCAGGGTTATGAAAATCCACGAGAGGCGACCGGGCGTATTGTATGTGCGAATTGCCATTTAGCTAACAAACCAGTAGATATTGAGGTTCCACAAGCAGTACTTCCGGATACTGTATTTGAAGCAGTTGTTCGAATTCCTTATGATAAACAAGTGAAACAAGTTCTTGCTAATGGTAAGAAGGGCGGTTTGAATGTAGGGGCTGTTCTTATTTTACCGGAGGGTTTTGAGTTAGCTCCTTCCGACCGTATTTCTCCAGAGATGAAAGAAAAGATAGGAAATTTGTCTTTTCTGAACTACCGCCCTGCTAAAAAAAATATTCTTGTGATAGGGCCTGTCCCCGGTCAGAAATATAGTGAAATCACCTTTCCTATTCTTTCTCCCGACCCCGCTACTAAGAAAGATGTTCACTTCTTAAAATATCCTATATACGTAGGGGGGAATAGGGGAAGGGGTCAGATTTATCCCGACGGAAGCAAGAGTAACAATACAGTTTATAATGCGACGGGAGCGGGTATAGTAAGTAAAATCATACGAAAAGAAAAGGGAGGATATGAAATATCCATCACCGATCCGTCGGATGGACGTCAAGTGGTTGATATTATCCCTCCAGGACCGGAACTTCTTGTTTCCGAGGGTGAATCCATCAAATTGGATCAACCATTAACCAGTAATCCAAATGTTGGTGGATTTGGTCAGGGAGATGCCGAAATAGTACTTCAAGATCCATTACGTGTACAAGGTCTTTTGTTCTTCTTGGGATCTGTTGTTTTGGCACAAATCTTTTTGGTTCTTAAAAAGAAACAGTTTGAGAAAGTTCAATTGGCCGAAATGAATTTCTAGACTCCCGAATTTATCAACATCAAGGTCGTAAAAAGAACTCGATTCTTGTTGTCGATTATGTATGAAAAAAAAAATGAAATTATGAAAAACCTTTTATTTACTTTATGATTTTTTTTTAGCCAAATTGCATTAGTACGACTATGTGATTTTTGTTTTTGCTAGATTTCAATGGGAGGCATTTGATTCGATTTCAACTAGAATCCAATTGGTATAGATATTCGTATAATAAACGGGTAATAGAACGAACTCGAAATGCGGGAAACAAAAAAATCTAGGGGGATTATTCGTCTTCCTACTCTTTGGACACAAGAAAAGGAATTTTCTCTACCCTTTTCTTGTGTCCAAAGATTAATAATTTTGGATCCTGTTCGTCAAAAATTCCTAGTCTTGGTGGCGGTTTTCCAGATGTATCAGAACTTTTTTTTTTTTTTACGTACAATTACATTACAATAGAGTAGTGGACAAAAAAAGGGGGGAAGTTCATTTTATGAATGAAATTCTATTAATTAAATTAAATAGAACTTATTCATCAATGAACTTTCCATTTTTCTGAGATACTCAAATAAAAATAAAAAAAACTCAATATAAATGGAGTAAGAGTATAGAAAGTATTTGTCCGATATCAAATCTACAGAAATATATTGATTCCGGGTAATTTGCGTAATTTTCCCTTTCGTCTAACTTGGAAAAGATCCATAGATACTATCAAGATCAAAGAACGGGTATTTTGAATCAATCAATAAAGTTCATTTTTCAAAAGCACCAGAGAATGGGCTTTTTTAAAACAACCTAAAAAGAAATCCGCCTTGCCATTTACACTACACGAAAAAAATCTGATTCTTAAGAACCCAACGGGCCCTTCCCCTCGAATCAGACAAAGAAAGAAGGGAATCCCGTCAAGTTCCTACGCTTTCATGTCTACAACTCAATTCATCCGATTACTACAGAGATGAACCTAATCCGGAATATGAACCATAAAAGAAAATACCTATTAAACCGATCACAAGAATACCAGTTACAGTACCTATTATCCAAAGAGGAATCCTTCCAGTAGTATCGGCCATTTACTCCACTTCCCTCCAATTTAATTTCATCAAATAGTAGTCGTGCTATAGACA